TTCCCATAAGACTGAATACTATGATTCGCATTTCGAACAGGCATGAATACAGCATCGATAGGATAACAATTTCCGTCTTGAAAGGTATTTGGCGTTTTTATATTATATCCTCGACTCCTCTCGATTTGTAATCCAATAGACAAATCAATTGGTTCTGTTAGGCTAGCTATGTGCTGCGTATTATCAACGATTTCCACAGAAGGCGGCAAGAGGATGTCTTGAGCAGTTACATATCCCGGGCCTTTGACACAAATAAGCGCGTCACAAGTTCCATAAAGATTACTTCTCAATACAATATCTTTCAAATTCATTAAAATTTCATGTACCGATTCTTGAATACCCACTATGGTAGAATATTCGTGTGGGATTTTCTCAGATTTTGCGCGTGTAATACATGTTCCTTCTATTTCTCCAAGCAAAACTCTTCGCATCGCAATGCCTATTGTGTCGGCTTGACCTTTCATAAGTGGAGACAAAATAAAGCGCCCATAATAAAGACGCTTACTGTCTGCTCTTGATTCAACACACTTCCACTGCAGTGTCCGAGTAGATACTTTTACTTTCTCTCGAACCATAGTAATATTATTTGTCAGATCATTGAGTCATTTATTTCTCTTGAAATCTCTTCAATGTTTATTTCTACACCCGTCTTTTTTTAGGGGGTCTGCAACCATTGTGTGGCATAGGGGTTACATCCCGTACGAAATTTAAAAGGATACCGCTTCTACGAATAGCTCGTAATGCCGCATCTCTTCCGAGACCAGGACCCTTTATCATGACTTCTGCTCGTTGCATACCTTGATCCGCTACTGCTCGAATAGCATTTCCTGCTGCGGTTTGAGCAGCAAAAGGCGTACCTCTTCTTGTACCCCTGAATCCACAAGTACCGGCCGAGGACCAAGAAATTACCCGACCCCGGACATCTGTAACAGTCACAATGGTGTTGTTGAAACTTGCTTGAACATGAATAACGCCCTTTGGTATTCGACGTCCACTTTTACGTGAACCGATCCGTCCCGGCCTACGTGAACCACTTCGTGGTGGAGATTTTGCCATATTTGATCATTTCATAAATATAAGTCAGAGATATATGGATATATCCATTTCATGTCAAAACCGATCTTTTATGTTGATTTGTTCATCGGTTACTTTCTAAACTTTTCGAAAGATTATCCTTGTCTTTGTTTATGTCTCGGGTTGGAACAAATTACTATAATCCGTCCCCTCCTGCGGATCAGTCGACATTTTTCACAAATTTTACGAACTGAAGCCCTTATTTTCATAATTGTTATTCCTTAAATGAATTTCGAATCTACTTATTGGAAGTTGGAAGAAAATAAGTTTCTTGAAATTTTTGAACCGCGATTTGTATCCCCCTGAAAGGAATGTTGAAAAATCACCTAATCACTCAAATCCTTTTGTGTAGTCTATATATTATTATTATATCCTCCAGTTGAATCTGAATCATAACGACTTCCTTCAATTTTGCCTCTAGCCACCGGGAGTAGATGTAGAAAAACGGGTCGCATCCCTCCTGAAACATAATCTAGAATCTTACTTCGCTCTCTAAACTATCTAAAAGAACCCGGAGCATACCTTTGGTAAGTTATTCGGTAATTAAACCTCGAGGAATCCTCCCCTTTTTTTTTTCTCACAACATAAAAGTAAGCTCCAAATACAATTCGGATAGCAGAATAATTACCATATATAACACAAAATTTCTCCACCGATTCTTTCCAGTCGAGCCGCTCGGTCTGTCATTATACCCCGAGAAGTAGAGAGAATTACAATCCCCATCCCATCTAAAATTCTAGGAATTCGTCGATAGTTAAAATAGATTCGTAGACCGGGTCGACTGATTCGTTTTAAATTTAAAATGGGTCTATACGGCCCTTTCCTATTCCTTCGATGTCGTAGGGTTAAAACCAAAAACTCTTTTTTGTTTTCCACGAGTTTCCTTGCGTTTTCGATAAAACCCTCTCGCAAAAGGATTTTAACAACGTTTTCGGTGATGTTAGTAGATGCTATTCGAACCGTTCCCTTTCTATTCATGTCAGCATTTCGTATAGAAGTTATTATGTCAGCAATAGTGTCCTTGCCCATGATAAACTGAAAATTTTGTTGCTTCCAAATTTTGATATAATCAACATGTTCTTTTTTTTATGAAAATTATTAAAAGTATATGCGTGAGACATACTCTACTAAATTTTGATTTATCTATTTTATTTTCTTTCATACTATCACTATATCGCGGTCCCCTCTTATAATACTTCAGGTGCTAATGAAACTATTTTAGTAAAATTCAACTGTCTCAATTCCCGGGCGATCGCACCAAAAACTCGAGTTCCCTTTGGATTTCCTTCGTGATCAATGACAACTGCAGCATTGTCATCGTACCGTATTATCATACCGTTATCACGTCTGAGTTCTTTACAAGTACGTACAATTACAGCTCTGATCACTTCTGATCTTTCTAGAGGCGTATTGGGTACTGCTTCCTTGATCACAGCAACAATAACGTCACCAATATGAGCATATCTACGATTACTGGCTCCTATGATTCGAATACACATCAATTCTCGGGCACCGCTATTGTCTGCTACATTCAAATGGGTTTGAGGTTGAATCATATCGTTTTTTGAGTCCGTTTTTTTAATGTTTAATTTAAAGTAAAGCACTGAAAGGACGAAGTAAAAAAAAAAAAAAAAAAAAGGGAAGACCCGCATTTTTTATACCCAAGATTTATTTCCTTTGTTTCGACATTCCTATCCCGAAATAATGAATTGAGTTCTTATAGGCATTTTGGACGCCGCTATTGAAATAGCCTTTCGAGCTATATTTTCAGCTACTCCACTCATTTCATAAAGTATTCTACCCGGTTTAACGACGGCTACCCAATATTCGGGGGATCCTTTACCGGACCCCATACGGGTTTCCGTGGGTCTTAGTGTAACTGGTTTGTCTGGAAAGATACGTACCCATATTTTTCCACCGCGCCGTACATTTCGTGTCATTGCGCGGCGCCCCGCTTCGATTTGTCTAGATGTGATCCAAGCGGGTTCAAGTGCTTGAAGAGCATATCTGCCGAAACAAATATGATTACCTCGATAAGATATCCCTTTCATTCTTCCTCTATGTTGTTTACGGAATCTTGTTCTTTTGGGGTTATAATTGATGGTTCTTTCTCAATGCCATCTCTACTACAGAACTGGACATGAGAGTTTCTTCTCATCCAGCTCCTCGCGAATGAAAGGACTAAAAACGATTTTATCAAGATATAGGGGAATTTAATGAATAATATACTGAAGCATAGGATTTTTTGAAAGTTCATCTAATTAATCTATTCTAAATTTGTATATCATGTTTAGATATAGAATTGAAACATTTATGTTCTATTTATAGATAATCTCAATGTCTTTTTTTTTTTATCGTTATAACAAATCTTTATTTTGTTTTGCCCTTTACCATATCGGATCGATCAAAATGAATCAATCCAATAAAATCAAAAAATAAACCTTTCGCGGGCGAATATTTACTCTTTCAATATCTATTTCAGTTGTAGGGTTAGTTCATGACCTCTACGAATAAAAGAATAGTTTAGTTCCTGGGTTCGTTTCGCCATCCCACCCAATAAATCATTAAGATTCATTTCCAATAGAATCTTCTTTTTCTTTATTCACGGGTTCCGTCGTTCCCATTGCTTCTCGATTAATGGTTAGGTCTGAATTCTCCAACGGAGCCCTTAATGAAATTTTTTCTTAAGTCAATTTTCTCAGTTTTTATTGGCTCGGGGCTCTTGATTTTTTTTGTTCCATGAGCGGATTCATCTAGTTAGGGATGAATCATTATTGATGCTATATTACACTGTTTTTTATGAGATGACTTACAGACCTTACATATTGGAATCTTATATCATTGATATTTTCTTTCTCTCTTTCTCTCATCCTTCCATTTATCCGCATGCTTTTCGATTTTCTTTCACAACTTCGAACTTCACAACCTACAATCAGATTGGGTTTTTATGTTATGCAAATTTCAGTTGCTACAACGATATGACCACTATATTATATCTTGACTGGTTCTTTGGATTCAGATAATACGAAGCAATGAGTTGGTTATTAGTGCTAGAGTTATTAGTTCATACTACAGGACGGTCCATTTTTTGGAATCCTAGCCCTAAAAAAAACCAACGAGTCGCACACTAAGCATAGCAATTATATAAAAATAAAAAAAAAAAATCAATCGAATTTTTATTCAACCCTATAGAATTGCGGAATTTCTCATTTTTGTTTTGATTGAAGATAAAAAGAGCTCGTTCTTTGTTCTTTGTTTGGTTTATTTCCATTAATGGGGGGGCTCTAAAGACCCGTAAACTCTTATTTTTTTTCGTCTACAAATATCCAAATTTTGATTCCCAATACCCCGTATATAGTTCGAACCGTATAGGAACAATAATCAATTTTAGCTCCAATGGTTTGTAGAGGAACTCTACCTTCTCTGATCCATTCGGCGCGCGCAATTTCTTTTCCGTCAAGACGCCCTGCAATTTGTACTTGAATTCCTTTTGTATCGGCCTGCTCCGTTAATTCAATAGCTTTTTTCATTGCTTTTCGAAAAGAAACTCTATTTTTTAATTGTCCGGCTATAAATTCGGCAAGAATATTGGGGTGTCCATAAGGATTTGTAATTCGTGTAATAGCAATGTTTATTTTTCGATTCACACAATTAAGTTCTTTTTGTACATTCATCTGTAATTCTTCAATTCTTCGCGGTCTATTTTCTAGTAATAATTTTGGGAACCCTATATAGATTATAACTTGAATTAGATCAATTCTTTTTTGAATCTCTATCCGTGCAATTCCCTCAACACCGGAAGATATTCTGCTATTTTTTTTTATATAATTCTTAATAAAGTTTCGTATTTTTTGATCTTCTTGTAAACCCTCGCAATAGTTTTTTGGTTTTGCAAACCAAAGAGAATGATGACTTTGTGTTGTACC